GGGGATCAAAAAAACTAGTAAAGAAAAATTATACAAAGTTATATATAAGTCGCTACCCCCCCCCCTTGGTATTTCTTTAAATTTAATTGAATTTGGTTTAATTAGACGGAAGTTCTTTAAAAAGTTCTGCTTTCTTTAAAAGATTCTGAACAGTTCCTGTAGGTTGAGCACCCCTTTCAAGGAAGTATAGAATAGTAGGAACATTTAAATAAGTTTGATTCTTCATTGGATCATAAAACCCCACTTTTCTAAGATCTTTTCCTTCTCTTCGGGATCGAACATCAATTGCAACGATTCGATAGACGGCTCATTGGGATAGATGTAGATGAACAATACCCCCCCTAGAACCGTATAGGAAGTTTTCTCCTCGTACGGCTCGAGAAAAAATGATTTGATTCGAATGAACCTAGAAAATCAATTAGATTTTAATTTCATTCGTTTTTTGTCCTTCCTGAAAATTTAAAAGAAACCATTCGTACTCATAACTCAAGTTGAATAACTCTCAAATAGCTCAAAAGGAAATTCTTCTCTTTAGTCAATTTCATTTATTGAGTTGTCTTTACCCACTTTTTTTGTCTCGTTAGTCAATTTCATTTATTGAGTTGTCTTTACCCGCTTTTTTTGTCTCGTTTAAAATTAGATTTGGATGATCCAGTTATTGAGACTGTCGAGACAATTAAAATGGGTTTACTTGTTCTTGGATCCTTTAATCTTTATTTTAAATCATTGGGTTTAGACATTACTTCGGTGCTTCTTAATACTTTCAAAATGGCAGCAACATACCCTTTCATTTGAATTGGAAATATTTGAAATTTGATTTATTTCTATCAAAGAATCCGATGGACAGTTGATTCCCGCGTAATACACTTTGAATCGAAAAAGTTTGATCAATCACAACAAGTTTCCAATTTAAAAACAAAACTTGTTGAAATTGGATTGGATCCTTTTTATTTCTATATTATTATTCTATATAGAAGATACGTTTACGAAGTTGTCCCAATTGATTGATTGGCATTAACCCTAGATCCTTGCCCCCCAGAAATGAATTAATCCTTTCGACTTTTCGACTCGAGCTCCATCGTAGACAATTTACAACCCAACAAAAAACCAAAGGATTCGGGTGTAACAGAACAAACAATGTCGAGACAAGAGCATCTTCATTCCTCGATAAATCGAAAATAAGATGGTGGATCTAAAAATCCACAATGGATCGTGTCCTTCAAGTCGCACGTTGCTTTCTACCACATCGTTTCAAACGAAGTTTTACCATCACATTCCTCTAATTTGGAACCAGTATGGAATTGATTCAATTATGGAATCATGAATAGTCATTGGTTCAGTTGTACATAAACATCGTAATCTAGACTTTTGATTTTCTTATTTTAAAATATGAATAGGATGTGATATCTGTATGTGGAACGATTTTTATGAAAAAGTCTTAGCAAGACAAGATCGTTAACATCCATAAATATATTTTAACATACATAAAAAGTATCTATATAATACAAAATAATATAAAGTAGAAAGAAGATATAATTATAACTATAATTATAAACGAATAACTTATTGACTCTGCATCTTCAAGCGACTAAATAGGATAGATTATCCTATTTCCTACTTTTTAAATACCAAAGATTCAACTGACAATCAATCATTAATATTAATAAAGTATTTATAAAAAAATATCTATAATTGAAAAAGTTTCCTATTTAGAAATACTATCCTCTTTGAAGGAAATTTGCCAATAAGCAACATGTTTAATCCGATAAGTCTTTCCTTGACTCATCACTGATTTAAAATAGATAAATAGATCAAAGATAAAGAAGAAATAATCCAATTTTTTTTTCGCAAGTGGATCAAAAAATGATATAAGTAAAGATTTGAATCTTTATTCTTTTCATCTGATTACGAAAAGAAAAATATAAAAATTATTTGCATTGAAATAGAACGATACATATATACCATATAAGCTAAATATTTCCTCATTTTATATGTTTATATGTATTTTGTTTAACATAGGGATAGGGTTGAGTAATATTTCAATAATCAAATCTTGTCATAAAGTGAATAAAAAGAATAGGATAAATCATCCCTGCCTCAATCGTTCCATAGATTTCCAATTTTTCATTAGAGTAAACCACGAAATACCTAAAAAATGAAATAGAAAAAAAAATACATTGGCTCCATAACATAAAAAAATATGTTATAAAACATATGTTATGGAACTTGATCATTTGTTAATGAGATTCGAACAGATATTTAAATTAATACTGATTTACTCCTGACTACTCCATTATCTATAGCAATAATAGGAATACTATAGCAATAGCATAAAAATCCTCTGGGACGGAAGGATTCGAACCTCCGAATAGCGGGACCAAAACCCGTTGCCTTACCACTTGGCCACGCCCCATTTCAATTTATAATCTAAACTAAGAAACAATAAAATTGGTATTGGTTGTTTGTCAACTCCAGCCCAAATATCTATATATCTATAGAATAACCGGGTAGTAGGATGTTGATACATATAGATATAGAATTCAAACTCAATTTATTGATCATTACATAGAATTCAATTAAGATATTGTATGAAAGTATGATTTCTTCTATTCTCCTTTAAGTTGAGAATTGGAGGATTTTGTGATTGGGTGGCTTCAAAAAGAAGAAGGATTTTTTGTCTACCGTAACTGACTTTCTTCCTTTTTCCTTATATCAAAAACCCAACCAAAATGTAATTATCTCCAAGAACACAAAAATGTCTGTTATGCTTAATATCATTAGTTTAATCTGTATTTGTATTAATTCTTCCCTTTCTTCGAGTAGTTTTTTCTTCGGAAAATTGCCCGAAGCCTATGCTTTTTTGAATCCAATCGTAGATGTTATGCCAGTTATACCTCTGTTTTTTTTTCTTTTAGCTTTTGTTTGGCAAGCTGCTGTAAGTTTTCGATGAAATCCTTAATAATTTAATTTTAATTAATAATATATAATATATATAATAATATTAATAATATAATATCCTAGAAAATACATGATTTCTTCGAGAAAAAATTCTAACAATTGAAAAAATCAGATAAGTTTTAGAGTATGAACCCTCGATTCGAACATTGAGCTAGTGGCCGGCTTACCACCCATTTCTTCTCTTCATTTTTTGACCCCTTTTGCAGCAAAAGACCCTAACCAGGGTCTACCACAATATCTAATTTCGAGATGAAAGATATTTTTGTTAATGAAAAACAAATGCATTTGTTTTGTAAAAATGAATTTCTATTTATAGAAAAAAAAACAATAGGATATGTGGTAGAAAAATGGAAGATCTATTCTCTTTTTTTTCCCAAAAAATAATTTGGAGATTGTGTAATGCTTACTCTGAAACTCTTCGTTTATACCGTAGTGATATTTTTTGTTTCTCTCTTTATCTTTGGATTCCTATCTAATGATCCGGGACGTAATCCCGGACGTGAAGAATAAGATCCTAAGGGTTTTCTTTGATTAATTTTCAAATCTTCTTAGAATTTTATCTATATTCTACACGTTTAACTAAGATTTTCAAAATTTGAAAAAAAAATCAATCAAGTCATCAACGGAAACGGAAAGAGAGGGATTCGAACCCTCGGTACGAATAACTCATACAACGGATTAGCAATCCGACGCTTTAGTCCACTCAGCCATCTCTCCCAATTGAAAAAGCCAATTACTACATTACCCATAATGTCAGGAGTTTTTTTTTCTCTCTCTTCTTTGCTATCTCTCTTCTTTGCTATATATATGTATAATATGTATGTATATGTAGAGAGATCGACAAATCAGGAATTTCCTTTATCGAAAGGGAAGGGCTGGAAAGTGCCAACAACCTAAATAAAGAAAAATAAGGACGACCTCTTTGTTTTGTGTTGATTTTGTTCGAAAAGCCCTTCTTATTCTGATGGCCTGGCCTGGTCAGTACCTAGCCGGGCCTTTTTTTGGCCCAACGAATTATAGATAATTAATGATTTATCTGATTTGAAAACAAAAAGACTTTTGCTTTTCTATTTATATTATTTATATTTTATATATTTATATTATTTTATATATTTATATTATATATATTAATATATTTTAATATAAATATAATATCATTTTAAAATTAAAAAATTATTGTTTTAATCAATTAAATATCTTATCTTCAAGCAACAACAAAAAGAAGAAAGACTATTTACATTCTTTATTGTTTTATATTTTTATTTTCCCAACTAAAAACTATCGATTCTTCCACAATGCATTTTTGTGTTCTGATTTTAGTGTTTTTGCGATCTATATCTATCAAAACTTGTTCACCAAAAGAGAAAACTTTAGTAATTTAAATTAAATGAAACTTTTTTTCCGAATCTCTTAAATTTTTATCTTCCCATGAAAAACGCTTATTTTGATTATTCTTTAATTTAATAATCCTATCTTAATCATGCTCAATTCTCTTGTTCGACAAAAAGTCCATTTGTATATAATAATCATATTGTAGCGGGTATAGTTTAGTGGTAAAAGTGTGATTCGTTCTTTTAACCCTTTAATAGTTAAAGGGTCTTTCGGTTTTATTCATATTCCGATTAAAAACTTTATTTCTTCAAATTAAAAGGATTTAATCCTTTACCTCTCAAATGAGCAATTCGAGAAAAAAAAACTACACATTCTCGTGATTTCTATCCCCGAGTCACTTATAAATTTTAAAAGTTGGATTATTAAATTGCGAAACAGAATTTGAATTGGATCAAGACTTCCAATTGAATAAGTATGAGTAAAGGATCCATGGGTGAAGATAGAAAGTCAATTTCTAATCGTAACTAAACCTTCCTTCGCTTTTCTTTTCGATTTCTAAAGAAATAAATTGAAGCAAAATAGCTATTCAACGATGACTTTGGTTTACTAGATACATCGACATATTGTTTTAGCTCGTTGGAAACAAAACCCTTTTCCTTAGGATCCTCTCAAATAGAAATAGAGAACGAAGTAACTAGAAAGATTGTTAA